TTATTTGATTTAGCTTATGCGTTAGATACATCTGCTCAGATATTAGATATGTATTATTATTTTATACTTTAATTTATACATTAAATCAATTAAGAAGGAGGGTTTTCAATGCGAGATCTAAAAACATATCTTTCCGTAGCACCGGTACTAAGTACTCTATGGTTTGGATCTTTAGCGGGTTTATTAATAGAAATCAATCGGTTTTTCCCAGATGCATTGACATTCCCCTTTTTTTCATTCTAGTTATATTAACATGGGAAAGGGGGTAATGAGGATTAGAGAAAGAATCCTTTTTTTGTGACTAATTTTTTTCATTCGAGTCTGAACTCCAGTTTTGGTGAAGTTGAATTTCTTGTTCTTCTTTAATTGCCTAAAATAATAGTAGGGTAATTTAAAGAAGAACAAGGGAGGTTTATACACCCTACTTAAATAAATACTATTTAAATAAATACTATGAGTAGAAATTTAAGTACGTACTATGTTCTTAATTTATATACTATCTATTACTCTATTTATTAGTTATTATTATTTATTGTTATTTATTGCAATGAACTCTTTATTAATTGTTTTTTTATATTTCGAGTTAGCAACATCTTTTTTTACTTTCCTTTCTTCTTGACTATAGAAAAGTTGTTTGAATCAAAAATAAAAAGGAGTTTTATGGCGAAGGGGAAAGATGTCCGAGTAAAAGTTATTTTAGAATGTAATAGTTGTATTCGAAAGAGTGTAAATAAGGAATCAAGGGGCGTTTTCAGATATATTACTCAAAAGAATCGACACAATACACCTAGTCGATTAGAATTGCGAAAATTCTGTCCCTATTGTTACAAATATACAATTCATGGAGAAATAAAATAGATGGAGCCGAACGATTCCCTTAAATTCACTGAAGGGGACAAAACGATTTTCATTATAATTCTATATTATTTACTATATTTTATATATATTATAAAATATTATAAAAGAGAACTAAACAAACCAAATCCTATTTCGGCTGGACCTAAAAAAATTATAATGACGAAGTAGTATTTTTGGTATATATAAAGTAGAAATTAAACAAACTATGGATAAATCCAAGCGACCTTTTATTAAATCCAAGCGGTCTTTTCGTAGACGTTTGCCCCCCATCCAACCGGGGGATCAAATTGATTATAGAAACATGAGTTTAATTAGTCGATTTATTAGTGAACAAGGAAAAATATTATCTAGGCGAATAAATAGATTAACTTTGAAACAACAACGATTAATTACTATTGCTATAAAACAAGCTCGTATTTTATCGTTGTTACCTTTTATTAATAATGAGAAACATTTTGAAAGAAACGAGTCGACTACTAGAACTTCTAGTTCTAGAACAAAAACTAAATAACAAATGAAAATAATAATATGTTTTTTCTTAATTGATAATAATCAAAAATAATGAAATTGAATCAAAAAAGAAATCTGACCTAAAACATGGATTGCGGCTTTGTTCTAAAAAAACCTGAGACTCCCGAATTTATTGTTGTAAGGTAAAATTTTGAATTCATTTTTTTATAAATAAGACTAATTGCGATTCCCTACGCCCGGAGAATAAACTCCGGGGAATTGAATTTAAATTTTTTCGGGGCATTGTTTTCAATCTTCTTTTTTTATGATCTCATTTGAAATCATATAAAGACAATTCTTATTTAATATAGCTATTTGTGCAAGTACTTTACGATTAAGAAGCAACTGTCTATTGTACAGATCATGGATAAATTGACTATAATTATAGGATACCCCCCCTTCGCGGATTACTGCGTTGATCCGAGTGATCCATAAACGACGAAAATCTCTCTTTTGCCTATCTCTATTCCTATGAGCCGAAACTAAAGCTCTTATTTTCTGTTGAGTAATAATTCGAGTAAGTCTTGAATGAGCCCCCTGAAAGGTTGATGCAAATAAACGGATTTTTTTTCTACGTCTTCGAGCTATATAGCCTCGTCTAACTCTAGTCATTGAATAAATGAAACTTTGATGAATAACTAATTGATTTTATTTCGTTTAGTTATTCTTTTCTCCCCTCCTAGTGTATTAATAACAAAACGGATTTTTCCAATGTATAAAAAAAATCCCAATGGCTTTTGCTGCTATAACCTTCCTGACCACGGTTTTTTTATTTTTTTCGACATTGCATCTTGTCTTGAAATAAAAAAAACTACGATATTGTAATAATATATCAAATATAAAAAAAGTCAATAAATAGATATAGTGGGTTCCTTCGTTTCTATGGTTCCTTCTTAAACGGTCAGGTCCTCTCTATGCACCGGAGCTTCTAATACTTCATTTCTGTCTATTGATAACTTGTACAGTTCAAACTTTTTTTGGCTCTACCTATGCAGTAATAGGTCTTTCACAATTAGATCTCCCTATACAGTAACGGTATTTCATTTTGAAAGTTAGCTGGATAGCTGACCCTATTAGTCCGTTCTTACAAATAAGCTTTTTCTTTTAAAAAAGGATTCCCCGCTAAATGGATAACGTTAACGCTACCAACAGAAATTTTTTATTTACACTAATAGAAACCATAAATTTCATACACATGTTTTTAGAACGTCATCTTTTCAATTCTATTCATCCGTATGGATCATTGATACTAGAAAATTTTTTTAGTTTCGTTGGCTTTTGTTCCAGCTCATAATCTGAACGAGTCACACATACACCCTAGTACATGTTCCTCGACGCTGCGGGCATCCCCGAAGAGCGGGGGATTTAGTGAGATTTCTGATTGGCTGTCTTGTGTTTCTAATAAGTTGTTTAATTGTTGGCATGATAAATTATATAAATAATGCTGAAAAGCTGGTTTAGATCAATCCTAACCGAATGCATTTCTAGTTAATAGAATCATAAGATAAACCCAGTGACAAGATAAAATTTTAAACTTAAAACTATTTTTTTTTATTCGACCGCCACAAGATCAACAATTCCATAAGCTTGGGCTTCTGTTGCTGACATAAAAACATCCCTTTCCATATCTTCGGATACAACCCATATGGGTTTGCCTGTTCTTTGTACATAAACCCTTGTGAGAGTTTCGCGTAATTTCAATAGTTCTTCCGCTTCCAAGATAAATTCTCCCGTTTGAGCCTCGTAAAAAGAGCTAGCAGGTTGATGAATCATTACCCTGATGTTATACCTTAAAGGGGATTGCGACGAGGCAAAGAGAAAAATTAGATTTAGATATATTAAACAACCGTACGTGCATTTTTTTCGTATTGCATACGGCTTTATAATGGAATTTACTTTATTCCTTGAAATAAAAAATCAATCCGATCCCAATTAGTAAATGATCCAATTACCACCCTTCTTTTCGGCAGGAGTAAAAAAAAATACTATGGTGGCTCCGTTGCTTTTTATTTTTTCTAAGCAATCCCAAAGTTTATTTTTGATCCGAATTAAAGAAGGAAAAAAGGCTTTTTTATACTTTTTCAAATATAAATTTTATTTTAATTAAGAGTCTTTTGATATGAAAAAAGTTTGTGACGCTGAAACGGACTCCCAATAAAAAAATAGGGAATATTCTTCATCTCATACTACCCCTTCGATATATAATCTAAAATCTAATGCTTTGAAAAAAAAAATAGAGAAAAAAGTTATCATATCGAATTCAAAGTGCCATGCTATTATTACTTCATTTTAATTTAAAATTAATTTAATTAATATGGTGAAGGCATAGTATTCGTTTTTCTCTCAAATAAAAAACTCATTGGCGCCAAACGTGAGGGAATGCTAAACGTTTGGTAATTTCTCCTCCGACCAGTATAAAGGATCCCATTGAAGCGGCTAATCCCATACATATTGTATGTACATCTGGTCGCACAAATTGCATAGTATCATAAATAGCTACTCCAGGTATTACCCAACCGCCAGGAGAATTTATAAACAAATACAAATCTTTGGTATCATCCTCGATACTGAGATATATCATAAGACCAATAAGTTGATTCGCGATCTCACTATCAACCTCTTGGCCTAAAAAAAGTAATCTTTCTCGATAAAGTCGGTTGATTAGGATAAAATGCATCCCTTATAAACCGTACATGCACCTTTTTATGCATACGGTTCAAAAAACTTTTGAAAAAAAAATCAATTTGTAGACTTGATTCGTTTTTCATTTTGTTAGAGGTTTTAAAAACTCTAATGTTATAACAAAAAACATTAGGTTTTGCGCCTTTAAACCCAATTACTCATAATAAAATTTACTATAAACTTATTTAACTTTCTTTTCATTGATGTATCAGTTCATCGAGATCCATTCCAAATCACGATATCATTTTCTTGTTCTTGAATGGGCCTTTTGAATTTTTTTAGGTTTATGTTCTACTCCGGGTAAAGATCTGCCCGATTTAGATTTGCACATATAGGACAAATTTTTCCAATACCACATATTTTATGTGTATTTTTTTATTTTATATTTGAAAATAAATTTTATTTTTAGTTAAAGTAAATAAAATGTATAAAACAAGTAGTAATCTTAAATATTAATTGGTTTTTTCATAAACGGAGCCTGGATACTTCATTTAACCGAAACAACCATAAATTATTCTAATTGATAATGTTAATTTGAATTCCCCTTAAAACTCAAAAAAAAGATCTAATTGCCTTTCACGCTCCAAATTTTTTATGACGCAAAAAATCTTTATTGGGCGAAAGGGAGGATATCTCAATCGGGAGAGAGAACGGGGAAATACCATACGACCCAATATATCTGACAAGTCGCACTATACGTCAACCCAAGATGCATCTTCCTCCCCAGGACTTCGAAAGGGAACTTTTGGAACACCAATAGGCATAAAATAAAAGAAAAAATAAAGTATTATGGTTTACTTTGATGTGGAAACGTAGTTCAGAAAAGCAACCTTGGCATATATTATACCTAGATTAAGAATATAAAATCACCAAGTAGCAAAGTATTTACTGAAACAACAAGATGGTATAAACTTCCCGTTGCGTATTGATACTTATCAGATATAGAATAGATTTGTTTCTCTTTGTTCCTATATTACCAACAGAATAGAACAAATATGAACTCTTGTTTCGAGATAATCTATTGAAGGGGTCCATTGCATAATCATAATTTTTTCTAATGCAATAAAGTTACATAGTATTATTTTTCTTTGATAAAAGGGGTATTTCCATGGGTTTGCCTTGGTATCGTGTTCATACTGTCGTATTGAATGATCCCGGTCGATTGATTTCTGTTCATATAATGCATACAGCTCTGGTTGCCGGTTGGGCTGGTTCGATGGCTCTATATGAATTAGCAGTTTTTGATCCCTCTGATCCCGTTCTTGATCCAATGTGGAGACAGGGTATGTTCGTTATACCGTTCATGACTCGTTTAGGAATAACCAATTCATGGGGCGGTTGGAGTATTACAGGGGGGACTATAACGGATCCGGGTATTTGGAGTTACGAAGGTGTCGCCGGAGCACATATTGTGTTTTCTGGTTTGTGCTTTTTAGCTGCTATTTGGCATTGGGTCTATTGGGATCTAGAAATATTTTCTGATGAACGTACAGGAAAACCTTCTTTGGATTTGCCTAAGATTTTTGGAATTCATTTATTTCTTTCCGGAGCGGCTTGTTTTGGTTTTGGTGCATTTCATGTAACAGGCTTGTATGGTCCCGGAATCTGGGTATCCGACCCTTATGGACTAATTGGAAAAGTACAACCGATAAGTCCAGCCTGGGGTGTGGAAGGTTTTGATCCTTTTGTTCCAGGAGGAATAGCTTCTCATCATATTGCAGCAGGGACATTAGGCATATTAGCAGGTCTATTCCATCTTAGTGTCCGTCCGCCTCAACGTTTATACAAAGGATTACGTATGGGTAATATTGAAACCGTTCTTTCGAGTAGTATTGCTGCTGTCTTTTTTGCAGCCTTTGTTGTTGCCGGAACTATGTGGTATGGTTCAGCAACTACTCCGATCGAATTATTTGGCCCCACTCGTTATCAATGGGATCAGGGATACTTTCAGCAAGAAATATATCGAAGAGTAAGTGCTGGGCTAGCCAAAAATCAAAGTTTATCGGAAACTTGGTCAAAAATTCCCGATAAATTAGCTTTTTATGATTACATTGGCAATAATCCGGCAAAAGGAGGATTATTTAGAGCCGGTTCAATGGACAATGGCGATGGAATAGCTGTTGGATGGTTAGGGCACCCTGTTTTTCGAGATAAAGACGGACATGAACTTTTTGTACGTCGTATGCCTACCTTTTTTGAGACATTTCCTGTCGTTTTGATAGATGGGGACGGAATTGTTAGAGCTGACATTCCTTTTCGAAGAGCGGAATCGAAGTATAGCGTTGAACAAGTAGGTGTAACTGTTGAGTTCTATGGTGGTGAACTCAACGGAGTCAGTTATAGCGATCCCGCTACTGTAAAAAAATATGCTAGACGTGCTCAATTGGGTGAAATTTTCGAATTAGACCGTGCTACCTTGAAATCTGATGGTGTTTTTCGTAGTAGTCCAAGGGGTTGGTTTACTTTTGGGCATGCTTCCTTTGCCCTACTCTTCTTTTTTGGACACATTTGGCATGGGGCTAGAACCTTATTCAGAGATGTTTTTGCTGGTATTGACCCTGATTTGGATGCTCAGGTAGAATTTGGAGCATTCCAAAAACTTGGAGATCCAACTACAAGAAGACAAGGGGTTTAATATAAGATTTTTACTATATTTTTTTGTGATTTGACATAGGATATTCAACAAAAATTTTTGAGTAGAATCACCGTCCTTTTTTTGACTTTTCTTTTTATCATTATCGGGAAAAGAATCTCGATCGAGTAAACAGGTATGGAAGCTATAATTCTAAATCACAATCAAATCTATGGAAGCATTGGTTTATACATTTTTATTAGTCTCGACTCTAGGGATCATTTTTTTCGCTATCTTCTTTCGGGAACCTCCTAAAGTTCCAACTAAAAAGGTGAAATGATTTTTCATTAGCTCAATTGACGCAATGAGCCTTCTGATATTGGAAGGCTCATTACGTCAATTAGTCTCCGTGTTCTTCGAAAGGATCTCTTAATTGTTGAGAGGGTTGTCCAAAAGCGGTATATAAGGCATACCCAGTAAAACTTATAAGTAAACCAGAGATGAAGATGGTGACTAGAGTGGCTGTTTCCATTATTATATATATTATATAATTTAAAGACCCCAATGGATCTATGATAAAATTATTTATTTACAACAGAATGATATACAAAGTCAACAGATCTCAAAAAAAAAAAATAGGATTTATGGCTACACAAACCGTTGAGGGTAGTTCTAGATCTCGTCCAAAACCAACTACCATAGGGGTTTTATTGAAACCGTTGAATTCGGAATATGGTAAAGTAGCTCCTGGATGGGGAACTACTCCTTTGATGGGAGTTGCAATGGCTTTATTTGCAATATTCTTATGTATTATTTTAGAAATTTTTAATTCTTCCGTTTTATTGGATGGAATTTCCATGAATTAAATCCATAAGAAAAGGGAATTCAAAAGAATCAAAAAGTTATATACCCTTCAAATGCGTTTTTAGGGCTACGATTTTTTCCTTTTGGGTAGTTCAATCGCGGGATTTCTTTCTTTCTGTATTTCCGGAATATGAGTGTGTGACTTGTTATAATGGATCCTATTGAATAGTACAGAGAACGAGTCTGTCATCTTATCCTGATAAAGCTGGTCTTCCTTCGTCGGATATTTTTTTTTATATCTGAAACACGGACTATATAAAATAGATGAAGAAATCTTTGAACTATGATTCATATTTAATATTTACACCTCGCGATCGGATTCAATCAATTTTTTTTTTGAAACTTCTTAGTATTTTATACCTCTTCTATTGATTGAATAAATGATGATCCACTGGTTCTTACTCAAGTAATCTTTGGACTTAACTTTTAGGTTTTACTGAGTCATCGTGGTTATACTATGAATCTGTGGTTTCAATCAATTCAGAGGGTCTTAACAAGAAAAATTCCTATCCTATCACTGCTAAAAAGATGTATAAAAAAAGTAGGAAACGAGAATATTCAAGAGGCCCGTAGTAACAATTAACAGAAAGATAGATGAGCCAACTTGATATATTGGCATTACCACCGCAAAGACAAAAACTTTCTTTTCGTATTTTTATTCCTTCACATCTTCCGAAACGAAAAAAGAGATTAATAAACTTTAACCTTTATTGGGGTGTTTTTGCTTGAGCTGTATGAGATAAAATTCTCATATACGGTTCTTAGAGGGGGGCTTTTAGCGCTGTACCTATCTCAATAAAGTTTATGATTGGTTTGAAGAACGTCTCGAGATTCAGGCGATTGCAGACGATATAACTAGTAAATATGTTCCGCCTCATGTCAATATTTTTTATTGTCTAGGAGGAATTACGCTTACTTGTTTTTTAGTACAAGTAGCGACCGGTTTTGCTATGACTTTTTACTATCGTCCAACCGTTACCGAGGCTTTTGCTTCTGTTCAATATATAATGACGGAAGCTAACTTTGGTTGGTTAATACGATCAGTTCATCGGTGGTCGGCAAGTATGATGGTTCTAATGATGATCCTGCATGTATTTCGTGTGTATCTTACCGGCGGCTTTAAAAAACCTCGCGAATTGACTTGGGTTACAGGCGTGGTTCTGGCTGTATTGACCGCATCTTTTGGTGTAACTGGTTATTCTTTACCTCGGGACCAAATTGGTTATTGGGCAGTAAAAATTGTAACAGGTGTACCTGACGCTATTCCTGTAGTAGGATCTCCTTTGGTAGAGTTATTGCGTGGAAGTGCTAGTGTGGGACAATCCACTTTGACTCGTTTTTATAGTTTACATACTTTTGTATTGCCTCTTCTTACTGCCGTATTTATGTTAATGCATTTTTTAATGATACGTAAACAAGGTATTTCTGGTCCTTTATAGAATTAAAAACGAGATATCATAGATATTTGTAATTTCTCATTTTGTATTTGGGGGAAGAACAATAATATTTCATTGCTACATGCATGGATTATTTTTTTTTCACTAATCCATGGATTTGGATATTTTCCTTCAACTCTCTAATATTGTATTTAGTTATTAGTTATTTAACATACAATACTTGATACTTGACGGGAATTCTCCGAAAATAAAATGGATTATGGGAGTGTGTGACTTGAACTATTTATTAGGCTGTGCAAGTATATGTTCTTTTCTGCCACATTGAAATTCATAATCCAATGTGTCTTTTGTCCAACCACCGTATAAGTAAGTCCTATACAGAGGTTCGTGTGAAGAAAATTTATTCTATGATCAACCCTGAATCATGTCAGGCATGAACGGGCTCCGTAAGATCTAGTCGAATGTTTGATTTTGGATAATATCTTGTTTTACTTTTTTTATTTATATTTTATATTGAATTGTGTAAAAATTGTTTGAATAGTATTGAAATGCATTCATTTCCTCTGCATTGACCTGATCTATGATACTATCGGAGTGAAACAAGGGATCTAAAGAACAATAGAGGCTATATTAGTAATCAAGTAAATCCTTTATTTTAAAATTGACTTTATTATGTAAAATAAAAATCTTCAAAAATGTTGGAGATAAAAATCAACCACAAGGGATGAGACGACCCGGAAAGCATTTGATCATGATTAACCTTGTAAGCCTACTTGGGTGTTGAGCATTTATTTGTACGAACGTAAATCTTTCCCGAATAGCCATTCATATTAATAAGATATATTATATAGTTTGGATTTGTTCAGTTCTTTTAATTCTTGCTCGAGCCGGATGATGAAAAATCAGCATGTCCAGCTCTTTCGGGGGATGAATTTATATAATAATTGAAAATTCACCTATCCTAATAACAAAAAAACCTGACTTGAATGATCCTGTATTAAGGGCTAAATTGGCAAAAGGGATGGGTCATAATTATTATGGGGAGCCCGCATGGCCTAATGATCTTTTATATATTTTTCCGGTAGTCATTTTAGGTACTATTGCATGTAACGTAGGCTTAGCAGTTTTAGAACCATCAATGATTGGTGAGCCGGCGGATCCATTTGCAACTCCTTTGGAAATATTACCTGAATGGTATTTTTTTCCCGTATTTCAAATACTTCGCACAGTACCAAATAAATTATTAGGCGTTCTTTTAATGATTTCAGTACCTGCGGGATTATTAACAGTTCCTTTTTTAGAAAATGTTAATAAATTCCAAAATCCATTTCGTCGTCCAGTAGCTACAACCGTCTTTTTGGTTGGTACCGCAGTGTCCCTTTGGTTAGGTATTGGAGCAACACTACCTATTGATAAATCCCTAACTTTAGGTCTTTTTTAAATTGATTCAATTATGAAATAGCATGTGTATCTAGGGAATAGTCGCTTAAAGGTGAATTTTCCCTAGATACATCTATCTAGCCAATTTAATTCTTTATTCTCAATACATTTTGGTAAATGTAAATAAATTCAAAAAATAAAATGTTCTTTTTTAATAAGATCCGCCTATTATAAAAAAAATAAGATCTTCTTGACTTTTTTCAAATAAATCAAAAGGTCCAAAGCGGACCTTTTAAGGCAATTTTAATTTGGTCAATAAAAAGAAATTTTAATGCTTTTTTTTTCTGAGTTGAGTAAATCTATCGTGAAAGGTAAAAAGTGGTAAAGAAACATTATGCTGATTGTTCGCTAAATATAAGTTTTCTTCTTCCGCATGTAGAAAAGGAATAAATAAATCAATTAAATTACGAGAGGCTTCATAAAGTGCTTCTTTCGGAGTTAAACTACCATTTGTCCATATTTCGAGAAAAAGTATTTCTTCTTTTTCATTCCCATAACAATGAATACTATGATTCACGTTTCGAACAGGCATGAATAGAGCATTTATAGGATAACTTCGATCTTGAAAGTTATTGGGCGCTTTTCTATAATATCCGCGATTTCGCTCGAGTTGTAATCCAATACACAAATCAATTGGTTCCGTCAAGCTAGCTATATGTTGTGTATTATCCACTATTTCTACAGAAGGCGGCAAGATGATATCTTGAGCAGTTATGCATCTAGGACCTTTAACACAAATAGACGCTTCACAAGTTCCATATAAATTACTTCTCAATATGATTTCTTTCAAATTCATTAAAATTTCATGGGCTGATTCTTGAATACCTACAAAAGTAGAGTATTCATGCGGTATTTTCTCAGATTTTGCGCGTGTGATACATGTTCCTTCCATTTCTCCAAGTAAAGCTCTTCGCATTGCAATACCTATTGTGTCAGCTTGTCCTTTCATAAGTGGAGAAAGAATAAAGCGCCCATAAAAAAGACAATTACTATCTGTTCTTGATTCAACACACTTCCACTGCAGTGTCTGAGTCGATACTCTTATTTTCTCTCGAACCATAGTAATATGTTAAATTTGAAATATCTTTGAATTATTTATTTCTCTTGAAATCTCTTCAATGCCTTTTTTGCTTTTTTTACACACGTCGTTTTTTAGGAGGCCTACAGCCATTATGTGGCATAGGGGTTATGTCTCGTACGAAACTTAATAGTATACCGCTTCTGCGAATAGCCCGTAATGCTGCATCTCTTCCGAGACCAGGACCTTTTATCATGACTTCGGCTCGTTGCATGCCCTGCTCCACCACTGTACGAATAGCGTTTCCCGCTGCGGTTTGAGCCGCAAATGGTGTCCCTCTTTTTGTACCTCTGAATCCACAAGTACCGGCGGAAGCCCAAGAAACAACCCGACCCCGCACATCTGTAACAGTCACAATTGTATTGTTGAAACTTGCTTGAACGTGGATAATGCCTTTTGGTATTTTACGTGAACTAATACGTCCTTTTCTACGTGAACCGATTTTTGGTATAGGTTTTGCCATATTTTATAATTTTATAAATAAATAGGAATCAAAGATATATGGATATATCCATTTGATGTCAAAACAAATTTGTCATTTTTTTTTTACGCCGTTTATTAAATTTTATTAATTATAGTAGATAGTAGAATGGTTATCCCTGCCGTTGTTTATGTTTTGGGTTAGAACAAATTACTATAATTCGTCCCCGTCTGCGGATCAGACGACATTTTTCACAAATTTTACGAACAGAAGCCCTTATTTTCATATTTGTTTGTCATTCCGTACTTTTTTTGGAAGAAAATAAGTTTCTTGATATTGGAAACCTTTAATTGTATTCTTGCGCTAAGGGGTGTTGAAGTTGAAAAACCCCTTACTCATTTGAATCCTTAGTGGTGCGGAGTCTATAAATTATATCTATTGGTTCAATCATAACCCCCCGGTAGAGTCTTCTGTATAGAACTCTGTCGTATCTTTTTTGAAAAATCTAAACGAATCCAGAACATACTGTTAGGGAAATAATTTTATTATGAATTGTTTTTTTTTTGCCAGGCAAAACCTCGATATTAGATAACCTGTCCTTTTGTTCGCAATATAGACCATTTTTTATCTAATTATATATTCGAGAGATTACCAGATATAACATAAAATTTCTCCGCCAATTCCTTCTCGTCGAGCTTCCCGATCTGTCATTAGACCGTGAGACGTAGAAAGAATGACACTTCCCATTCCCCCTAAAATTCTAGGAATTCCTTGATAGTTAGAATATATTCGTAGACCGGGTCGACTGACTCTTTTTAAATATAAAGTATTTCTATAAGGTCCTTTTCTATTTCTTTTATGTCGCAGAGTTAAAATTAAAAAAAATTTGTTTCTTTCTTGATGTTTTCTCACGTTTTCAATAAAGCCTTCTCGTAAAAGTATTTTAACAACGTTTTCTGTGAGGTTAGTCGATGTTATTCGAACCGTTCGTTTTCTATTCATGTCAGCATTTCGTATAGAAGTTATTATATCAGCAATAGTGTCCCTACCCATAATGAACTAAAATCCGTGGTGTCTCCAAATTTTGATATAATCAACATGGTTTTTGTTAGTTTTGTTTTATTTAATTAATAAACAAAATTTTAAAATGAAAGGTATATACGTGATATATAGTCTACTATAAATTGATTCAAACATCCTATTTTTATAATACCTCAGGAGCTAATGAAACTATTTTAGTAAAGTTTTGTCTCAATTCCCGGGTAATCGCACCAAAAACCCGAGTTCCTTTTGGATTTCCTTCTTGATCAATGATAACTGCAGCGTTGTCATCATATCTTATTATCATACCGTTGTCACGCTTGAGTTCTTTACAGGTACGTACAATTACAGCTCTTATTACTTCTGATCTTTCTAAGGGTGAATTTGATATTGCTTCTTTGATCACAGCAACAATAATATCGCCAATACGAGCATATCGACGATTGCTAGTTCCTATGATTCGAATACACATTAATTTTTTAGCTCCGCTGTTGTCTGCTACAGTCAAATAGGTCTGAGGTTGAATCATATTTTTTTATCTGTTCTTTCAATGCAAAAATAAATCCAAAGGACTAAAAAAAAAGAGATATTGTTTGTCAACAAAAAAGATTTGGTTCTACTTTCCTATCGGGAAATAATAAATTGAGTTCGTATAGGCATCTTAGATGCCGCTATTGAGATAGCCCTTCGGGCTATATTTTCTGCTACCCCACTTATTTCATAAAGTATTCGACCTGGTTTGACAACAGCTACCCAATATTCGGGAGATCCCTTCCCTGAACCCATACGGGTTTCCGCAGGCCTTAGTGTAACGGGTTTGTCTGGAAAAAGACGTACCCATATTTTTCCACCGCGACGTGCATTTCGTGTCATTGCTCGCCGTCCCGCTTCTATTTGTCTAGATGTGATCCAAGCGGGTTCAAGTGCCTGAAGAGCATATCTTCCAAAACAAATACGATTTCCTCGATAAGATATTCCTTTTAGTCTTCCTCTATGTTGTTTGCGGAATCTGGTTCTTTTTGGGTTATAGTTGATGGTTATTTAAGTAATCCCATCTCTACTACAGAACTGGACATGAGAATTTCTGCTCATCCGGCTCCTCGCGAAGGAATATTTTTTAATTCAGAAGAGATATCCACTGAATCAAGTGATTCTTAGTAATGTAATTTTTGAGGTTTTATATAATATGATGATATCCCATCATTTTCGCGGGCGAATATTGACTCTTTTAATCTCTATTTCAATTTTAATTTTTATATTTATTTCTGGTTCGTTCCGCCATCCTTCCCAGCGAATTATCAGGATTTCCAATTAAAGCTTATGTATTCACGGGTTCCATCGTTCCCATCGTTTCTTGATTAATGATTAGGCCTGATTTTGACAACGGAGTTTTTAAGTTCTTGAGCCAACCCCCTTAGTCTTTATTGGCTTGAATTAAGCTCATATTTTCTATGAAAAGCGCCATCTCATATAATTTATTAATGCTTTATTACATTATTGCCGTTTCTTAGATGTTTCAAAGACCGTACATATTAGAATTATATATCTTTTTTCTTTATATTCATTTTTTTCTTTCTCTCACCTTTCCATTTATCCAGATCCTTTAGATTTTTATTCAGTTGTTACAATTATAGGACTACAAAAGCATATCTTGACTGTTTTTTGGATCCAGATAATATGATGCGATGAGTTGGTTATTTGTTCATATTTATGGGTTCTTATCTTAATCTTTATAGAAAAAACCAACGAGTCACACACTAAGCATAGCAATTCTACCAAAAAAAGATAATTCAAGTTTTTATTTAACCTTGTGGAATTAAAACTGAGAACTGATTTTATGTAAAAAAAAGAAAAAAGATTGCCATTTTGGGTTCCATTCTTATCTTAAACCGAAAGCGAAAGACAAGTAAAGCCCTATTATTTCTCGTCCATAAATATCCAAATTTTGATACCCAATACCCCATAAATAGTTCGAACGGTATAGGCACAATAATCAATTTTTGCGCGAATGGTTTGTAGGGGAACTCTTCCCTCTCTTATCCATTCGATACGTGCAATTTCTTTTCCATCGATACGACCTGCTATTTGTATTTGAATTCCTTTTGTATCAGCTTGTTCGGTTAATTCAATAGCTTTTTTCATTGCTTTTCTAAATGCTACTCTATTCTTTAATTGGCCTGCTATAAATTCAGCAAGAATATTAGGGTGCCCATAAGGTTTTGCAATTCGTGAAATAGCAATGTTGAGTTTTCGGCTCACATAATTTAATTCTTTTTGTAGATTTCTTTTTAGATCTTCGATTCCTCGTGGTCTATTTTCTATTAATAACTTTGGGAATCCCATATAGATTATTACCTGTATCAGATCGATTCTTTTTTGAATTTCTATGCGCGCAATTCCTTCGACACCCGAAGATGTTCTTGTATTTTTTTGTACAAAATTTTTTATATAATCCCGTATTTTTTGATCTTCTTGTAAACCTTCAGAATAGTTTTTTGGTTGTGCAAACCAAAGGGAATAATGACTTTGGGTTGTACCAAGTCTGAAACCAAGTGGATTTATTTTTTGTCCCATATTACCCCATCATACTAACTTTAAAAAAAATCCAGATATTCGACAAATGCTGGATTGAGCAAAACTCTGTGTTGATTAGTTTTAGATAAACTTCGTATATATTTTTCTATGTTTCCATAGTAGGTTATGTCTTTTAATACAATAGTTATGTGACAAGTAGGTTTTTTTATCAGATAACTACGTCCTCGGGCTTGAGGTTTTAATTTTTTCATAGTAGTTCCTTTGTTAACTTCGGCTTTCAAAAGGATTAATTTGGCTTTGTTGAAACCTTTATTGTGACTAGCATTTGATGCTGCAGAAAAAATCAATTTAAAAATGGGATAACATGCACGATAGGGCATCAGTTCTAATATCATTAGCGTTTCCTCGTAGGAACGCCCGCGAATCTGGTCAATTACTCTTCGTGCTTTATTAGCCGACATAGATATATATTGGCCTAAAGCATATACATCATCTCTTCTTTTTTTTCTTTTCATAAAATTTACCTCCGATTAAACAATGATATTTTTATATAATATATAATATAAATTAACGACGAGATTTATTATCGTTTTTTGCATGTCCCCTAAAATTGAGAGTTGGTGCAAATTCTCCTAATTTATGACCTACCATACGATCTGTTATATAAATAGGCAAATGTTCACTTCCGTTATGGGTAGCAATAGTATGGCCAATCATGGTAGGTATAATGGTAGATGCTCGAGCCCAAGTTACTATTATTTCTTTTTCCGCTTTTTTGTTAAGTTTATCAATTTTTCGTAATAAATGATTCGCTACAAAAGGATTTTTTTTTAGTGAACGTGTCACAGTCAATTACTCCTATAATTTTTTGATGTAAAGACGAAGAAACTAATTCTATTTTCTTTCCTATTCTATTTACTACGTCGACGAATAATAAAATTATTACTATATTTATTCCTTTTTCTACTTCTTTTTCCAAGTGCAGGATAACCCCAAGGGGTTGTGGGGTTTTTTCTACCAATTGGGGCCCTCCCTTCACCACCCCCATGGGGGTGGTCTACAGGGTTCATAACAACTCCTCTTACTACAGGACGCTTACCTAGCCAACGCTTAGATCCGGCTCTACCCAAACTTTTCTGGTTCACTCCAACATTCCCCACTTGTCCGACTGTTGCTGAGCAGTTTTTGGATATCAAACGGACCTCCCCAGAAGGTAATTTTAATGTGGCCGATTTCCCCTCTTTTGCAATCAGTTTCGCTACTGCACCCGCTGCTCTAGCTAATTGCCCACCTTTTCCAAGTGTGATTTCTATGTTATGTATAGCCGTGCCTAAGGGCATATCGGTCAAAGGTAGGGCATTTCCCATTTTTATAGGAACTTCTGTACCAGAAACAATGGTATCTCCAATTAGAGCCCCTCTGGGATGTAAAATATATCTTTTTTCACCATCCCCATAGTGTATGAGACAAATGTATGCATTTCGATTAGGGTCGTATTCTATGGTTACGATTTTACCATATATGTCTTTTTCATTCCGTCGAAAATCTATTTTACGGTATAGACGCTTATGACCTCCCCCCCTATGCCTTGCGGTAATGATTCCTCTGGCATTACGGCCTTTACCACAACGACGCTGTCCATAGATCAAATTATTTCGTGGATTGGATTTCACTTGATTGTCTACGGCTCCATTGCGTGTGCTCGGGGTAGAAGTTTTGTATAAATGTATCGCCATGCTATTAAGTATTTTGATTTAAGTTATTTTCTTTCTAATCTAAGAGGTGGAATAGAATAACCCGATTGAAGCGTAATGATCATATGCCTGTAATGCATTTTATGTTCCATAATAGGTCCCATTCTTCTACCCTTTCGGAGGAGTCGATGACTATTACCTTGACACCGTTGATTCTAATTCGACATTAGAAGTCTATTGCTTTTTCCCCAATAACCGAATACTTTATACTTTTGTCTGTAAATACTGCAGATTCAATCGAATTTCTATGAGTTCGAGTCTCAATAACTCGTTTTTACTGTTCATATCAGTATACCACATCAATTCCTTATGTATGATGAGATTCCATTGATACAGAGCCAGACTTATTGGAGGTTCCCATTGGCGTGCATCCAGTAGGAATTGAACCTACGAATTCGCCAATTATGAGTTGGGCGCTTTAACCATTCAGCCATGGATGCTTAGCGGGGATCCTCGTACATCGCGAATAACCAAATTCCAATTGAAATGAAATCTTTAGGATAAATCAATCCAATTTAGGAGGAATCAATGAAAGGACATCAATTCAAATCCTGGATTTTAGAATTGAGAGAAATATTGAGAGAGATTAAAAATTCTCACTATTTCGTAGATTCATGGACCCAATTCAATTCAGTGGGATCTTTCATTCACATTTTTTTCCACCAAGAACGTTTTATAAAACTCTTTGACTCCCGAATTTGGAGTATCCTACTTTCACGCAATTCACAAGGTTCAACAAGCAATCGATATTTCACGATCAAGGGTGTACTACTCTTTGTAGTAGTGGTCCTTCTATATCGTATTAACAATCGAAAAATGGTCGAAAGAAAAAATCTCTATTTAATAGGGCTTCTTCCTATACCTATGAATTCCATTGGACTCAGAAATGATACATTGGAAAAATCCTTTTGGTCTTCCAATAGGCTGATTTTTTCGCTCCTCTATCTTCCAAAAGGAAAAAAGATTTCGGCGAGTTGTTTCCTGAATCCGAAAGAGAGTACTTGGTTTCTTCCAATAACGAAAAAGTGTATCATGCCTGAATCTAACCGGGGTTCGCGGTGGTGGAGGAACTGGATCGGAAAAAAGAGGGATTCTAATTGTAAGATATCTAATGAAACCGCCGCTGGAATTGAGATCTCATTCAAAGAGAAAGATATCAAATATCTGGAGTTTCTCTTTGTATATTATATGGATGATCCGATCAGCAAGGACCATGATTGGAAATTGTTTGATCGTCTTTCTCTGAGGAGGAGGCGAAACTTGAATTTGGGACAGCTTTTAGAAATCTTAGTGAAGCACTGGATTTTTTATCTCATATCTGCTTTTCGTGAAAAAAGACCAATTGAAGTGGAGGGTTTCTTCAAACACCAAGGGGCTGGGTCAACTATTAAATCAAATGATATTGAGCATGTTTCCCATCTTTTTTCGAGAAACAAGTGGGCTATCTCTTTGCAAAATTGTGCTCAATTTCATATGTGGCAATTCCACCAAGATGTTAGTTGGGGGAAGAATCCGTACGAATCGGATTTATTGAGGAACGTATCGAGAGAGAATTGGATTTGGCTAGACAATGTGTGGTTGGTAAACAAGGTACGGAATGTATCGTCAAATATTCAATATGATTCCACAAGATCTAGTTTCACGGATTCTAGCCAATTGAAAGGATCTTCTGATCAATCTAGAGATCGTTTGGATTCCATTAGTAATGCGGATTCGGAATATCACACATTAATCAATCAACAACTAAAAGAAAGATCTATTCGTTCTTTTTTCTCTGGCAGATTGTCAGAACTTCATCTGGGTTCAAATCCTACTGAGAAGCCCACTAAAGATCAGAAATTGTTGAAGAAACATCTTTTTGCCCCTTCCAGGCGATCGGAAAATAAAGAAATGATTAATATAATTACGTATAGCGTCTCAATTCATCCTATTTCATCAGATCCGCGATGTGATATGGTTCCGAAGGATGAATCGGATATGGGCAGTTCCGATAAGATTTCATTCTTGAACAAAAATTCATTTGATTCCTGCGGATTGGATAAAAAAAAATTCTTGACTCTGAATCATAGAACTATAAGGAAATATACGATCAACCAACATTTATCGAATTTGAAAAAGAGCCAGAAGAAAAGGTTCGATCGATTACGTATTAATCAATATTCGATTGATTGGTCTGAGGTTATCGACAAAAAAGATTTGTCTAACTCACTTCCTTTTTTCTTTGTGAGTTTCGGGAATATCCCCATTTCTGAATTGAAAGATCAACTCTACAATCCGTTGTTAGAATCAATAGGTCTTGAAATCGTTCATTTGATAAAATTAAACCATGATACTTTCCAAAAATCGAAATTATTATTTATCAATGCAGGAACAATATCACCATTTTTGGTCATACCAAAGTGGATGGTTGACTCATTCCATACTAGAAATAATCGCAGGAAATCCTTTGGTAACACGGATTCCTATTTCTCAATGATATCCCACGATCAAAACAATTGGCTGAATCCCGTAAAACCATGTCATCGAAGTTCATTGATATCTTGTTTTTATAAAGCTCAATTCTATTGTTGTAACAAAAGATTCCCTTTTTATATCGAAAAGGCCCGTATCAATAATTCTGATTTTACGTATAGACAATTCCTCGATATTCGCAACAAAAGATTTTCTTTGTGTGTCGGTAAAAAAAAACATGCTTTTTTGGAGAGAGATACTATTTCACCAATCGAGTCACAGGTATCTACCATATTCATACCTAACGATTTTACAATTCGACCCGATCTATTCGTTCGTAGAACTATTTACTTGATCACAGACATTTCTGGAACACCTATAACAGGGGGACAAATAGTCCATTTTGAAAGAACTTTTTATCGGCCTCTTTCAGATATGAATCTATCTGATTCAGAAAGGAAGAACTTGCATCAGTATCTCAATTTCAATTCAAACATGGGTTTGATTTACACTCCATGTTCTGAGAAATATTTACCATCGGAAAAGAGGAAAAAACGGAGTCTTTGTCTAAAGAAATGCGTTGAGAAAGGGCAGATGTATAGAACCTTTCAACAAGATAGCGCTTTTTCAACTCTCTCAAAATGGAATCTATTCCAAACATATATGCCGTGGTTCCTTACTTCGACAGGGTACAAATATCTAAATTGTCTATTTTTCGATACTTTTTCAGACCTATTGCCGATACTAAGTAGCAGTCAAAAATTGGTATCTATTTTTCATGATATTATGCACGGATCAGATATATCATGGCGAATTCTTCAGAAAAAAGTTTGTCTTCCACAATGGAATCTGAGAAGTGAGATTTCGAACAAGCGTTTACATAATCTTCTTCTGTCCGAAGAAATGATTCATCGAAATAATGAATCACCATTGATATGGACACATCTGGGATTGCCAAATGTTCGGGAGTTCTTCTATTCAATCCTTTTTCTTCTTCTTCTTGTTGGATATCTCGTTCGTATACATCTTATCTTTTTTTTCCGAGCCTCTAGTGAGTTACAGACAGAGTTCGAAAAGGTCAAATCTTTGATGACTCCACCATACATGATTGAGTGGCGAAAACTTCTGGATAGGTATCCTACATCGGAATCGAATTCCTTCTGGTTAAAGAATCTCTTTCTGGTTGTTCTGGAACAATTAGGAGATTCCCTAGAAGAAATACGGGGTTCTGGTGGCAACATGCCATTGGGTGGTGGTCCCGCTTATGGGGTCAAATCAATACGTTCTAATCAAAAATATTTGAATATTAATCTCATCGATCTCATAAGTATGATACCAAATCCCATCAATCGAATCACTTTTTCGAGAAATACGAGACATCTAAGTCATACAAGTAAAGAGATCTATTCATTGATAAGAATAAGAAAAAGGGTGAATGGTGATTGGATTGAGGAGAAAATAGAATACTGGGTCGCGAGCAGTGATTCGATTGATGAAGAAGAAAGAGAATTTTTGGTTCAGTTCTCCACTTTAACGACAGAAAAAAGGATTGATCAAATTCTATTGAGTCTGACTCATAGTGATCATTTATTAAAGAATGACTTTGGTTATCAAATGATTGAACACCCGGGAGCAATTTACTTCCGATACTTAGTTGACATTCATAAAAAGTATCTAATGAATTATGAGTTCAATACATCTTGTTTAGCAGAAAGACGGGTATTCCTTGCTCATTATCAGACAATCACTTATTCACAAACGGCTAATTTCCCATCTCATGGAAAACCCTTTTCCCTCCGCTTATCCCTCTCTAGGGGTATTTTAGTGATAGGTTCTATAGGAACTGGACGATCCTATTTGGTCAAATACCTAGCGACAAACTCCTATGTTCCTTTTCTTACGGTATTTTTGAACAAGTTCCTGGATAACAAACTGAAAGGTTTTATTTTTAATGCTAGTGACGATATCGATCGTGACCTTGATACGGAGCTGGAGCTGCTAACTATGGATATGATGCCGGAAATCGACCAATTTTGTATCACCCTTCAATTCGAATTAGCAAAAGCAATGTCTCCTTGCATAATATGGATTCCAAACATTCATGATCTGGATGTAAATGAGTCATCCCTCGGCCTATTAGTGAACTATCTCTCCAGGGATTGTGAAAGGTGGTCCACTAGAAATACTCTTGTTATTGCTTCGACTCATATTCCTCAAAAAGTGGATCCCGCTCTAATAGCTCCGAATAAATTAAATACATGTATTAAGATACGAAGGCTTCTTATTCCACAACAACGAAAGCACTTTTTCACTCTTTCATATACTAGGGGATTTCACTTGGAAAAGAAAATGTTCCATACTAATGAATTCGGGTCCATAACCATGGGTTCCAATGTACGAGATCTTGTAGCACTTACTAACGAGGCCCTATCGATTAGTATTACACAGAAGAAATCAATTATAGACACTAATACAATTAGATCCGCTCTTCATAGACAAACTTGGGATTTGCGATCCCAGGTAAGATCGGTTCAGGATCATGGGATCTTTTTCTATCAGATAGGAAGGGCTGTTGCACAAAAAGTACTTCTAAGTAATTGCCCTATAGATCCTATATCTATCTATATCAAGAAGAAATCATGTAACGAAGGGGATTCTTCTTTGTACAAATGGTACTTCGAACTTGGAACGAGCATGAAGAAATTAACGATACTTCTTTATCTTTTGAGTTGTTCTGCCGGATCGGTCGCTCAAGATCTTTGGTCTCTACCCGGACCCGATGAAAAAAATGGGATCACTTCTTATGGACTCGTTGAGAATGATTCTGATCTAGTTCATGGTCTATTAAAAGTAGAAGGCGCTCTGGTGGGATCCTCACGGACAGAAAAAGATTGCAG